AGAATTCAAGGATAGGACGCTCCCTCTAGGCATTCTTCTGATGCTCGAGACTTAGAGACTAGCATCAAATTGTGGGCATATTCCTGTTACTATTATATACCTTACTCGTACAAAAACTATGGCAGTTCTTTTAGCAGCTTGTGACAAGGCTAATAGAATAGTTGGACAAAGAGCCTATTCTTCTTCACTTAAACAACCTATCTGCTCTTCGAGCACCTGGTGCTCTCACTTCCTTTTTCTTCTCGGAGAATTTTCCGCTCCTTCTATCAAAGAGGAGCAAGGGCTAACCGGGTATGCACTCCTTCCTTGCCGCTACTCCTTTGCTTCAGAAGAGACACGAGCGTAGGGAAAGGGAAGAAGTCGGTACTTTTCCTGTAAACGACTCAGCGCTTTGAAAGCCTGAACGTGGGTAGCATTGGATTAGTGAGCGGTGTGACTTTCCGCCATGCCCGGGATGGAGCTCTTTACTTGAAATCCTTATTAAGTTAAGAATCGCAAAAGAAAAGGTATGGTATCCCAAGTGGGAGGAATAAGCGCAATAGCCATCGCCCGCTCTTTAAAGAAAAAGAAGAAAGACCAGGCGAACGGGAAATTTTTTAGATAGAAAAGCTATTCCATTTCCGCTGCTCTTGTTCACGAATCCTTTTCTAGTGGACTTGGCTAGAATAGCTAATAGGCTAGCTTCCTTTGTTTGGCGCCCTTTCTTAAGGCAGTTCAGTTGCTTGTCCGATTCCATGCTTATGATTCCATTCTTCTTGTAAACCAAGTCATTAGACCTGTCTGCGGATTCGATTCCTACCCCTCATATTCGGCTTCGGCTTAGTTCAAAAAGTAGCCCAAGCTCGGAACCAACCATGCCCTACCGACCAACCCCATAGTCTGACTTATGCTAGTCGTACTGAGCTTAATGATGGATCTGATATATTGGCCTCACTTCATGGAGAAAGAGAGGTCAGTGACCCGGGGGTAGGCGACTCAATCAATAGGAATTCTCTCTAGAACCCTAGAAGGAAGCCTTGGGCTAGGAACCAGAGAAAGGGAAGTAGTAATGGTTCATGTAGCAGTGGAAGATCTTAACTAGGCTACGAAAGAACTTCCGGATCCGGATTCAATGATTTCGGTTAGGATGGATCCGTTTAAGAAGAATAAGGTCTTACTCGTTGAAGGGTAACGGCAAAGCTTTTTTCGTGGAAATGGGATATAGCTTTTCTTTCACAAAAAAAAAAGCATAGAAGGAGCGAAGCGGGATTATCTTTGAAGAAAGGGGCTCCGCTTTTGGGGTGGAAAGAAAGACTCATATTTGTTCGATCAAATCGGCTTGCTTATGCAGCTACCACTTGTACCCAAGGCAATTTACTTGTGCTCTACCAAAACAAAAGAATAGGGCTTATCAGGACCCTTAAATCTTTGAGTTTGCATCCGCTGTTGATCGATTAGTTCCTGTTGAGGTAGAATTAGTAACATCCACTGAAGAGCAGCCGGCATAATCTGATCTAGGACTAGGACCGGGCCCTGCCACGAGAGGTGTGCATTTAGTATAATATTTCCTAGCGCTTCTTTCAGATCTCTAGAAACATACGGATTTTCGGATCTTATATATCATATAGGTTGAACCGAGTCGGAGACTGAGCCTGATATTGCCAACCACTTCAGCCCCGGGCGAAGGAAGAGATGCTCATGTAACTCATTCACAGGGGATGTCTCGGACAAGGAAAGCTGTTCTATGGCCACTCGGCGCTTCCGGGGAATGCTTTTTCTGGTTTCTTACGTATCTTTCCCTGAAGAACGAAGAACTAGATAAGGGGGCTTAAAGTGCGAAGAAATATGTGTTTTCGTAGGAGAGTTCATCTGGTTCAGGATTTGGCCATAACATCTGAGAATGTGTATACCCAAAGGTCGGGAGTACATGACCCATCGACCCAAGGAGTGGCGGAACCGCCCAATTCTTTTGCTTTTATCAAAACTATATTCGCATGTATCTCCCCTATTCTTATTGCTTAGAATCTACTCTACTTACCAATAGGGATATTCTGATGGGACCGAGGAATCGGAGTTATCTCCTTTAGGGACAAGGTCGGATTGAGAAAGTACACCTCCCGGAGCTATTTGATCAAGTGCCGAGGGGTTCTTTTTTACTAAAATTTCCCAGTCTTCGATCGTAAATGCTTCCGCCGTGGCATCCATTGATTCAACAGATTTAGATACTCAAGCGGAAAAGGCTTAAGTTGACCTACTTTGGTTGAGCTGCCCGTAGAATACTTTAGAATGGGCACGAAGCTATCTAATAAAGAGCTTGTTCGGAACTTATATCTCCCAATGCTTACGAGCAAGACAAGAAGGTCGGGAGTGAAAGCCTTTAGTCGGCCTATGCAGATTACTCTCTTTTCCAGGAACAAGAAGAACTAGCTCTCAACAACAGCCGGAGGCGAGGTGTCTCTATCTGTAGTTGACCTACCCCTTTCTGACCTAACCTAAGGCACCTTCGGCCAGGGCCCTTACGTATATGAATTTCCTAACTGCGAGAATCTAATTTATGTCTTTTACTAGGATAGATGCATCCGAGGGTCGGGTAAAGCCCCCCGCCCTTTGGGTGGGGCATCTGCTATTGATCACAAGCATGCAACAGAAAAACTACTTACTTCATTATAGTACTCCCCGCCCTTCTGATTCAAATGGGAATGAAAGACGAAGAAATGCAGTGAAAGAAACATGATCTTTTGTGGCAAGAAGGAAAGAAAGGGTTGGAGCTCAGTACGACATCATGATCCGAACAAAACGTAAAGCCCTGTGGGTGGGTAACCATTTGTTGTCGACTCAGGCCTTGCCATCTTGTTTCGCAAGAAAGACGCACTTCGCGTTAGCAAGGTTAGACATATCTCTTTAGTGGTTAATCAAAATACAAGATGGTTTACTACGATATTTTTATCATTATATTAAAGTGCCGTTCCGATACGAAACCTAGAATAAAGAAATTCATTACAATTGATATTCCATCAGGAGCTATATAGATCAGAGGTTGGAACCGCTAAAGCTTAGACTGCTGCTTCGCCGGCTTAGTTGTTTGCTTCGCTTGTAACCGTGATTGGAAGGACCGAAACTGCCTCATCTTTTCCATTCCTAACCGCTGTAAGCCGAGTTGACCCCCCAAAAGTATGGACTTTCAACATTTCTATATGAAAGCAAAGCCATGAAAGTTCCTTACCGAGAAACTCACTTTTAGCATCCTCTTCTATTCTATATCTGAGAGGTCCGAGAAAGAGGCCCTATTTTTATGGTACTTAAACAGGCGGTAGCCCTGCAGATGCAGAGATCTTTTTGGGTGAGCCACACTATTCATTCTACTAAAAAGGAATAACCAGAGGAACAACCTGGCTATAGCAATACCTCTCCCGATTAACAGAGCGTGAGGAAGGGGCAAAGTAACTCAACTAGAGCAAGGGGCTGCGCAGTTCATGCTTGGACAACGACTCAAGGAAGCGAAATGAATCCCTTGAGTATGCCTGATCCAAGAAGACTCCCTTGCTTGATAGGGCTTGAGGTTCTAAATCCAAGATGAAATCTCGATCCATCATCTTCTTTTCCTCTTCCGACTTTGGGATTGTTCGGAAGACAACAACAAGTGAGGTGCTAATGGTGTTTTCACCGGCTTTGCCTTGCTCATGCCAAACAACTAAAGCAACTTCTCCACAAACCTCCTTTGTGAAAGTGCTAAAGTCCCACTTTTCCTATCCCTTTGAATCTCCATTCCAAGGATTTGACTTGCCGGTAAAAATATTGTACATAATCTCTCTCTCTTGAGTGGAATTCCCAGTTCTTCTTTCATTTTGCTACCAGTTCACTAGGGATAGTTTTAGAGTCGCCTATGGAGTAAGGGAAGGGGGGGGCTTCTATGGCATGCATATCCATATTTTCATGAAGCTTATCGAGGGCAGCGTATGATCTTTCATCTGGGCGGGATTCTCATAGAAAGAGAAGCTTCGATCCCTAGGCTAGGAGAGGCTTTTGCGATCTTATAACAATGGTGTATGAAGGGGGATACCTTAAAAGAAGCTTATGTTATGATCGAACCCTTTTCTATAGAAAGAAAGTGAGTGAGCCCAGCCCATGATTAAGTTTGGAATATAACGCCACCCCCTAGTAAGGCTGAAAGCATCAGCACGCACGAAAGCAGAAGGAATCCAGACGCCGGCCAGAAAGATTTTAAGTGGCAGAATCCGTGCGTGAGAACAGATGGGGAAGGTTGAAAGCGGATCAGGAAGCCCCCGCCCGCTATGCTCTTTATCAACAACGCATTCATTCATTGAATAATCAAGCGGAGGCGGCGTATTGAAAGAGCTCCTGCCAGATCGCTACACAAGCCACCGCTCTACACCGAAACAGAGAGGAGCTGCTTATTCTACTTCTACAATTTACTACTACTGTTCATTAAGAATAAGAACGCTACGCAGAGCTTTCAACATTCGCTATGCTACGTGCTACGCGGCTCTATGAATTCCATCATTCAATACACACGGAGAAGAGAAGAATCAGAGTGGTGAGCAGGGCGAAAGGTTAGGAAGCGAACCTCCGTCTACGGAGTACTTACTATAAACTATTTTATTTAGGGAAAGCCCTCACTTTTGATTGATGAAAAATTTTGATCCCCTTTTCCCACTGGCCGTGTATAGGCCACATTTCAGAAAGGTCCTACGCCGGTCAACAATCACTTCCAATGCCGTTATTTCGAGAGAGTTAACGAGGGTCTTCAGCCCATCGTCGCCTCTCGAGAGCCCAAAGACGCCCTATCGAATCGAAGAAGGCTGCCTCGTCTGTTTGCGTCGCATCACTTTTTTCCTCGATAGCGAGCAGTACCAATTCCAGACCTACTTCCATCAGACTCCGAAATTCACCAACTACGGCAGCGCGCGCAACAAGACTTAAGGTAGAGTAGGAGAATGACGAAAGTGGGGCACCAAAGAAATGTCTGCTACTATCATGGGAGCCGTGTTAAGCATAGGCGCGGAGAACACCCTTCTTTGGCGATGCCCAAGATCGCAATGGATTCCACCTTTACTCTTAACGATACCGGTCTATGAGTGTTTGGCGTACCTACTTGATAGAGCTACGACCGTCACGGTCAACCTTCTTGTTCTTTCACTACGCTTTGCAACCATAATAAAGGATTGCACGAGATTAAGTTCAAAGCTTCGGTTTTTTAAGGAGTGACGGAAGGTAATCACTATGCCCTGGTATCTGAAAAGTTGCTTTATTTTTTTTTATCTACTTATGCATGGTGGATTGATTCGGGTACCACCCTTCATATGACCAATTCCATGCAGGGTTTTCCTACAAGCAGACCTCCAGTAAGAGGTTAACAAAGCATCATCACGGGAAAGGGGATGCGTTCACGCGTGGAGGCTGTGGGTACTGTGAGACTCATCCTGGATACCGGACATCATCTGGACTTAGAATACACCTTTTTTTTACCTTTTTCTTTTTGCTTCACTTTGACCATTTGAGTCCCTGGTTCTGGGCTTTTATTGGATGGTTTAGATCCTTTGAAGTTCTATTATTCCTTTCAACAGTCCCTTATTACTCTGCAAGGTGATGTCCCTTATGGTCATGTTCATGTTGAAATGAAAGGTGGTATGGGTAAGAAAAATTCATCCATGCCCTTGCATAGGAGGTTGGGACACATCTCCAAGAGGAAAATCCGGAGGTTAGTGGGAGAAGGAGTACCTCTTACTCTTGATTTCACTGTGACTTTGGAGTGTGCTGCGTGAACTGCATCAAGGGAAAGCAGACCAAAACCTCACTTCAGTGGCTTGTAGACTTGCTGCCGAAAGCTCTTTCTTGCACTCAAGGGCGGTTGGGTTAAGATTAAGAGTTATTAAAAATATCCTTATTTTTGAATGAGAAAGTACAGCACTTCCTACAAGATCTCAGTTTGCTTTCGCCAGATACCTCTTTATCTTAACGAAAAAGAGCTCTTTTTGTCGGGTCAGGTCCCTACCTATACCTATCCCCCTTGTTGATGAATCTTTTGTATCGAACGAAAGCCTCATATCCTCTAGCAGAAGCCTTATCCCGTGGAGTTGGCTCTTCCATAAAGAGCAGAGTAGACAGTACAGGTCCGACAGGAGCAAGGAATAGCCCTGCCCACCTTATGAAAGAAGCCGAACCCTCAGTCTTTGCTCTCTCTGGATCGGGTCGAAAAACTCATAGGTTCAGAAAGAAAGATCAGGCCGCTAAGGAAGGTTAAACCGCTTTATAGAAGCCGCAGTTGAAGTTTTAAAAAGAATAGAACTCCTCTTATTTATTGATTGCACTCTTTTTTTATTTTAAGAAAGAGTCTTCCTTGCTTGTTACCTAATAACCCGGCAATCGTAGACAGATTGACCAGTTGACTAGGTAAGGGATTACTTGCTTGTTTCTGTGCTGCGCTTTACTTTGGTTTTGATCTGGTTGGCATATTTCTCTAATATTTTATTTCCTCTGGAGAGGTCTCGTATGATAGTAGTGGTACATAACGTCCTTACCAGATGCTATGTAAAAGGTATACGCTTATCTTCTATGCGGGTCTTTCCTCCGCTGTTAGTCGCTTAGTGCTACTTCCCTTGTTTACTGATGACCAAGGGGGATTCTTGTTGGCTGACGAAATGGGAAAGGTGGCAACTATAGAGAAAGTTACCCAATCTAACTAAATGTGACTCCTAATCACACTCCCACGGTACTGAACTCAAAGAGGGTAGGCACCCCCCACCTCTTCTCCCTCCCATAGGAATCCTCCTGTATTCCAAACGGAAATGAGGGGCCGACTGCTGATCGCCCTGCGGTCACGAATAGCCAGCCTTCAATGGCTTGTCTATAAGTCGGGTGAGGACTAGCTCTCTTAGGTTGAACCCTGGGACTCTTTCCGCTTCCGTCGAATGGCTGCTAACCATTATTCTGGGTGGATCTTGCAACGATAGGCACCCTACGCCCCCCTTAGCCCTGCCCCTTCCTCTGGTCATGGAAAGTTGGTAGGCCGGCTCTGCCATCCCCTACTCTCGCTTACTCCCTATGTAGCCGTTAGTCTGCCGGGTTCGAAGTTGCTATCGGACGAGAAGATGAGGACGGCCCGAGATCTCCAGCGTCTTGGGAGGATATCCGTCTTATCCAAGAGGAGTAGCATCCCTCTTCTACAGCGAGCACTGGATCCCCTCTGGCTCTGGGTCAATTAGGACACTCCATCTCGATGCATTACTGCCAGCTGAAGTCAATGGCTCATTGCTTTTGATGGACGATATGGCGGGTTTTCACTTTGGAGGTTAACTGTCCTTGTCCCCTCTCTGGTTGGTTGAATGTGTTCACAAGCTTTTGGGCTTCTAGTATACCTACTCTCATGGAAGAAGGGCGTAGCTACGTCTCGCAATTCCCTCTGACCCGGAGGAATGAAAAAGTCTGACGAACCCTATCTTCTGAGGTCTGCTGGACTTGTTGAGCCCTAAAACTGGCACCGGTGGTTGCATATATAAGAAAAGGGTAGATCTCGTTCTCACTAAATCTTATCTACGTTGATATACATATCATCGGACGGAAGTCAACGCAAAATAAGCGGCTTCATCTACATTGAGGGTCGGCTTGTTGAAAGGCGTGATGCTATCGTATATAAGGAATCGCCTAGTTTAACCTCTTTCCAAAGCCAATTTCATTGCCTCATTCCGTACATCTCCTCGGCAAAGTGATGCGCTATAATGACCACTACAAACGAAGGACCAAGGAGGATAAGGATAAGGGGAAGAAGCGGGGTAGAGTAATTGGTCAACTCATCAGGCTCATGACCTGAAGATTGCGGGTTCGAATCCTGCCCCCGCCTAATCACTTGAGATGCTGAACTAAGATTCTTCTCTTTTTTGATTTCAGGGACTTTAATACCGCAACAAAAAAAGGATAAACCACCAAAGCATAGAAGGCTATTCAATAGATAATCGCAAGCAGAAAACAATATTGATGACCAATAAATCGCTCCGCTTATAGCATCGCGCGGCCATTGGGAGGATCGCTCGCCAGCTAGGTCAGATTGGAGAAGCCGCTATCACTTTGAGCCAATCGAATCTCTGCTTGAGATCTCTTTGCTGAGTAAGAGAATATATTTTAAAAATAGAAAGGGCCGATTCACCTTTCACCTAAAAGACCAAAAGCCCTGGATACTGATGAAAATAAATTTCTTTCCCGAGTGCTCTCCCCAGAGCTAGGGGACATAGATTTTTCGGATTATTCTACTTCCGTGGTCAGTCCTATTAAGCTCAGAAGTTCCCGAAGACAGAGGTCTATCTATGCGGAAATGACCTCTCTTTCGAATTCGTATCTTTGGCTAAGGAAGTTTCAGCTTGGCAGCCAGTTTAGACACCAACTTCGGATCGGTAACAAGCAAAGTCAACCCCGAATTGTAACCTGGACAGACTACATGATGGAGAATCACTCCCCGCCTAAGCCCATATAGCCTCGGCCTGTCCAAATGATGTTCAGCGGTCTCTACCCAAGTAGCTGTGGCCCATGATCCAAAGGACCCGCAACCAGTCAATCATGCTATCCTTACCTTTCAACCAACCCCTTCGATTCCGCTTCTGCAGCAGTATATAATCTCGGTCCCTTACCTTGATGCCTACAGCTCAATTAGTTTTCCAGTGATGGCAAGAATCCGCGAAATACTGCTTTTTTTTCTTCTTCTTGTGTTGTTTCTGAATGGCATCATAGCTACACGAGAAAAAGCGATGCTGCCCACTCTGCCGCAAAAGGGGGCCGCTCTCTTCCCCCCAAAAATGCCAGTTCCACCATCAGGGCCCAGCAAGCGGGGGAATTCTGTTCCGAGGCTGCGTTTCATTCCAGCAGCAACATTATATGGTTCAAAACGCCTTGTTCCATCCGGCGCGAATCCCCTCCTAGTATAGTGGAGGTGTTATTTGTATTGCAATAATGAATAAATGTACGAAAATAATGAGCAGACCAGCCCACTTTTATTTTATATGTGGGTTCATTTCATAATGTATTTTAGTTTTTACTAAAGAAGCGCGCTCCTGTTAGTGTAACGTAGGTGTCTTTCTCGGTTTATGGATGGGATTTATGCCTATATCGTTCTTTATAATTGTCTTTCTCGTACTGTGTAAACGAACTTCAAGTCTTAATTGTTCAAGATATTGTGTTTGGAGAGGTGGATAGATAGGACTACTAGTTGCTCGATCAGGACCCTAGCTTTATTGCAAGCCAAAAACTAGAATGTGTCTTATCATTTTAATTTCTCATACCTATCTCTTTGATCATGGGCTATCAAGATACACTCATACCCACCTAAGAAAGGTGGGATTCTATCTCCCACCAGACTGCCTATCCAGATTACCATACTCACTAAGAGACTTGATTGCTTCCTATCCATTGATTGCTTGTTCTTTTTCTACATTTGCTTCCTCCATCTTCATTGCACTCAATGAACAATCAGATGCGGGATTACCTGTTGGTTGCGGTGTGCTTGTCTTGGTTGATTTCGCATATCTCTTTCTTGTTCTTGGGCAAGCTGCTCTTGCTCACGAATCCGCTGTTCTAGCTCAAGGCTTAAGCCGAGAACGACCAGGCTATCTCCGATAAAATAGGAGTAACGAACGGGAGAAGAATAAGGCAGGCTGTCGTTCGACTAGTTTGTAGTTTGAACGTGGGCTATTTACTATTTAGAAATGTCCACTGGTCTTGACTCTTACACAACACAAGGAATAGGAAGAGAATGCAAGCTTAAGGGAGAAGACAGAAGCAACTGAATATAATAAGATGGCATCGAATCAGACACGAAATTAGTGCCACTTTCCCCAACAATAGCAGTAGCAATAGGGTAAGGTAAGGCACTGGGATGTGGGGCCTCTTTCTTTGGTGGCACCGACGAGGTTGAATCAGAAGAGGACAAGGCAAATCATTCAACTAAAACAAGAGCAATTGATAAGAGGGAATTTCGCCTATCCAGAGCTGGAAGAAGCGATTCCATTCTTAATGATGCCCCAAGATCGGCAAGAACTAGCATATAGAAGATCGATCCTCCTTCTCAGGCACTCTCGGACTAGTTTGAATTAGTTAGTAGAAGGTTCATTTGCTGGGCTTAGCCGTTCCGCTAGAGACTAGTTACTAGTTAATCATATCCCTTTCTCTTCTCTAACGAGGTTATTAATAACTCATTGATAGTGGGCGTGATTGAAGGGAGGATGCCAAAACAAAAGAGAAGGGCGGACACGAAGGAGCGTCTTCAATGAGACCAAGGGCAGTGAGGGCGATCGGAGTGAAGGTTCGGGTTGGCATATCAAAAGTGTCAGGTTCGTGTTTTGGCTTTCTATATCATAAGATAGGCCATGCGTCATAAGGACACGGTAGCGCACCTTGATGTTAATAGACATGGACGGTCTTTCTCAACTTTGTCATTTCGAAATGTCAATCTATTAGGGGGGAGCAAAGGCTTACTGGTGCTTTGTTTAGGGACGGGAGTCAACTTATGAAAGACTCCTCAATCCGGCCTGTGAGAAAGAGGCATTCCAATGGGCGGTACCAATGCTTTAGATTGTTGCTTTCTATTCTATTTATCTCGTACTGAGAAGGAGGAGGAGTAGGAGCTAATTTCAGTATCTAAGTCACGGAAATGCGATCACAACCCGAAATGGATAATCAAACTGCTAAGGAAATTGGCCTACCTCAGAATTGGATTTCCTTGATAATGGAATGTATCACTACCACAAGGCTTTCAGTTCTATGGAATGGGGAAACTACGGAATCTTTCACACCTGGCAGGGGCCTAAGACAGGGGGATCCTTTGTCCCCCTACCTGTTTGTATTATGTTTAGAAAAATTGTTTGTTTCACCCAACTTCCACAAGCTTACAGCTCGGGAGATCAGTGCTAGATGTCAAATTCCTCTCACTGCAGACCTAGGCAAGTACCTGGGAGTACCCCTCATACACAAGAGGGTCTCTAAAACGACTTACTACCACATACTCGAAAAAGTGCAAGATAGGTTGGCTGGATGGAAGGCAGAGCAGTTGTCTATGGCTGGAAGAACATTGCTGGTTCAGTCTGTAACCTCTGCTATACCTGTATACACCATGCAAACAACGCGTATTCCGGAAGCCATAAACCAGGAAATAGATAGGAGGAACTGCAGATTTGTGTGGGTGGGGGAACAAGGATAACAAAAAGAGGAAACATTTAGTGGCTTGGGATAAGGTGTGTAAAGAAAAAAAGGGAAGGGGGCCTAGGCCTAAGGAGCATGAGCAAGGTCAACACTGCCTCAATGGCACGTATGGGACAGAAAATCCTCTCTGAACCAGACTCATTATGGGCTGCAGTGCTAAAAGTATCCAAAGAATTCAAGTTTGCTGGAATGCAAGGCCACTTCTAACTCTTCATATACATGGAGGAGCGTTCTCAGGGGTCAAGAGTTGCTGAAGAAAGGAACTAAGTGGATTGTGGGAGATGGGAAAACAAGAAAGTTCTGGAAAGATCTATGGATAGGGGACCAACCGTTGTTAGCCTGCGCTTTGGGCACTATACCAGCTGAGGAAATGGACTCTCATCTCAAATCTGGGACTACACAGATGGAAGAGGCAGTTGGAACTAGGAAAGCTTCTCTCATTGGTTACCTGAAGATGTGATCAAATGTATACGTGCCATCCATATATCCACAGAGGACAGCTGCCCAGATACTATGAGCTGGAAAGGGTCCAGGCAAATTTCCATTCAAAAGCTGCATATGATCTCTTGGAGGAAGAAGCCAGTTGTGATGAAGAGGCAGAGTGGGCGAGTCTCTTTAAGGGTAAGATCCCGCCTAAACTAAAGCACTTCTTTTGGCTAGCCAGACAAGACAGATTGTTAACAAATAAAGTGCGTCTTACCAGGCACTTAACCACTGATTGCTCGTGCAAAAGCTGTGGATTCCCAGTGGAAAACTGCCTACACATTCTAAGGGACTGCCCTATGGCAAGGCCAGTGTGGGAGCAACTCATCCCTCACAACCTTCACCAGCATTTCTTTGGCCTAAACCTCGGAATATGCTCAGTTACAGCTGCTGAATTATGGTCCCTGTACCATGGCTTGATGATAGCATGGATGGAGGGCCATAGGAAGGTGGCTGTCACAGTGGACTCCTCTGCGGTGGTTACCTTAGTTTCGCGGGAACCAGAAAGGACTAACCCACACGCCCCCCTCATCAGTGCTTGCCTAACTAGAGGTCCCCTTCTCTATTGGGTGCCATCCCGTCACTCGGGTGAAACCTAACTGACTAAATCTCCGGTGAGGAGAATGGTTCCTCGCCCGTGACTCGCGATGTCTTTCCGCCTAGAAGTAGAGCATTAAAGAAACTATCCGTCAACTTAATCCTCTTTTCCATGCATGCCTGTCTAGTTAATAATGTGATCTCTGGAATTCGCCGGCAGTGAGTAAGTCAACCGAGTCTGATCTTCTTTCCCCATCCTCCATGCCCACTATTGGTGGATCGAGAGGGGTATATATAATGGGCGTGGTTGGTTGATCAAAACCCTTCTCCCGGGGTGGATGCGTATGGAGTGGACTCCCCTCATCTACTTTATTGAATAGCCGGAAAGAGATGCAGTCGATTGGTACCTCGATCTCTATCTATGATGCAGTTCGTGCAATGCGGTTGATTACGATCTCGATCTAGCGAATGACCCACCGGCGACCATTCCCCCTCCATTAGATTACCGAATTAAAGAACGTCGGTTGTAGCGATTCCTGCTGGAAGTGGTTATGGCCGATCGACCCGAGTATAAGCAACAATAGCTAGGGAAAAATACAGGAGCAGAACCATTCATTGGAGAGACAGACCCTGATCAGTCAGTTGCCCGAGTGGTGACCCGGAACCGCTTTCAGCAGCTGGTAAGCCGCTGCTGTTCTAGAACCGTGAGATTCTATTCTATATCTTGTTTTAGCTTTAACTTAACAAAAGTTTACCAAGCTTCCGTTCGAGTGGATTCCGAAAGGGGGGGTTAGTCCTTTTTTCAATCATTTCTACATTACCCTTTTTTTAGCCTTATTAAGAAGCAAGGAATTGTGCTAGTTACGGTTTCTGCTTTCAGCGGTATCGTATAGTTTCGTAGAGTCTCGATCACACGGATGTACGCCTTGATACGGCGGGGCTCGTGGGCCTCTTTCATCGTCACCTTCTGATGATCGTGTAAAACGAATTAGGAGGTCTTCCGTGAGAGAGGGCTTGCAGCACTCTCTTATGGCAGCACTACTCCTAGATGCCAATATCGGATTAGCTAGGCGAGTATGGTGACAGCGATCACTACAGAAAACCGAATACCGCTATCTCTCAGGTAGGCAAGCGTTATAGTGTAAGCGACCACTCGGCTACTTAAGCCAAATGCGAACCTAGCTGTAAACATTAAGCGCTTTAGTGCAGATGGGTCATGCACGTCGATATGCCCTTGCCATGATGAATCTCTGTCTTGTGGAAGGACTCGGCAGCGTCTCGCGTAAGGGGAAAAAACATAAAGACGAGAAAGAAAGGCGCTATACAAAAGGTGTCATTGCCACCTTGACACTAACCGCAAAACGAACGGTACCAAGAAATTCTGTCCTAAACGAAATCGGGGCATACTCTCTATGTGGTCCTAAAAACTGGAGTGGAAGGTTTTGATCTTCTCTTCCCGATTCCTATACCATACGCATCTACCCTCATCTAGAGCAATGCCGTGTCCACCTTCTTGAACTAAAGGACATACGCCAGCTTAAAGAAAAATTCCATATCCACCCCACAGACAATTATGAACCCCAAAGAGCAAGAGCTGGGCCCCCTTAGCTCAACTCTAAAAAGCTCTATACGCTCAATAGCGCGGCAAATAAAATAAACAGTAACGCAGGCTCAGGCTCTTTCCTAACAGCTCCAAACTAAACTCGCGATAATAAAAGCACGAAAAAGGCCACTCAGCGCGCTTTTAGCGCTCGCCTCCTGACTAGGGGCATTGAAGCTCACCTTATAAAGGAAAAAAAGGATGAACAGAATGTCCGAAAAAAAGAACTAGCCAAGCTTCTTCACAAGCGAAGAAAGGGAGACTAGACAGCAAGAAATAAGGATCGTCGACTAGACGGATCTACTACAAGAGGTGAAAGCACTTCGTTGCTACTGGCTTTCAATCTCGATCTGCCAACAGTCAATCTAAAAGAGGCCTTGCTTGGTCAGGACTAAGTCATAAGCGAAAAAAGAATATGCCTTTAGCTCCATGGCTCTAGCCGGCAAGGGACAAGGATAGAAAGGAGTTCCCAAATGCTCCCTATTGGGATAAAAACCTCTTCTGATGCCTTTTATTCTTCATAGTGATCTCCTCTACCCGAAAAACCACGGAACCGCTACCTCTCGCCCCTTATCTTCTTATAAGATTTACTTTCCGTCCCGTTTACCTCTATTTTTAGGGATTATGATCAGCAACTGGCACACCATAAAGAATAGGCTTTTGGCTAAAAAGAATAATAGCATTGCCTCGGTATACAACCATTCTATATTCATTGCCTCCTCGTATTACGTATTATAAAAGGTAACCAGATCTCCTCACTTGAGTTCTTTGCATTGGGCTCGCTCGCTTTGTTTGTTCATTGGAGGAAAGCGTTTATGGAGCTTCATGGATCAGCCCGCTGTCCTTCTGTCTCTGAGATCCCCAATATGAGTGATACCAAGATGGCTGACTGGAGTGCCACAAATCAGCTGGTCATGTCATGGCTTCTCAATGCAATTGAGCCCACAATTGCTACCAGTCTGATGTTTATGGCATCGGTTAAATAGGTATGGTCTTATCTCCATGATCTTTATTCCAGAGGAAATGAAGCTAAGATATTCCAGCTTGAATAAGAAGTTCCAAATCTTAGTTAGTGGGATATGACTATTGCTTAGTACTATACTCAACTTAAGACCATATGGTCAGAGATCTTCTTATATCAACCAGTTCCTTCCTACATTTGTGATTGTTCCAATGCCCAAGGAAAACAGAGGTTATGC